GTCACATTGTGCAACACATGTGCAACAATGTATAGCGAATCTTTTCCACACGCAAAAAAAAAAAAGTATACATTCGGCCCTCGTTTTTGGGGTTTTTCGAGAAAAGTCTTTATGTATATTAGGGGGGAGGGGGGGTTTTTCCCAAAAAAGTGTTCATATCACGAATAAATAGTGTCTTTCATAATCATATCTCATCCATATGACGATAAGGTCAACTTGGTAATTTGAATTCAAGAGTTCATGCTTTGCACGTATATGATATAATGTCTCGATGGGTACAGATTTATTTAAGTGTCCCATATCAGCCCTCTGGGCATAGCTATTGCTTCATTCCGAAAAAAAAAAGTAGGGAGGACAAGAAATCTTGATGCGATTAAGAGTTGAATGGAATTTGAGGGAACTAGCGGTATATCTGGCTGATACGTACAGAACTGTATGTCTTTTAAGGTAGCCAATAACCAGATTTGATCAATTATTAGGGATTAATCAATTACCGTACCACAAACCGTACACTATATGCCTTACAAGGGATCATTGCGGGTTTCTTGCTGTCCCTAGGTAAATATTTGATTATCATAAAAATAAGGATTAAAAATACTATGAGATATGATCCATTGATTATAGATTAATGTGGGTAAAAAATATTTTATGTAATGAGTTTGGTGAATATTAGAAAAATGGGGGTTAATCATATATATGTAATGAGGGTGAGGATTATAGATTAATGAGTATTATACATAGAGATGTAATATAGATGGGGATAGTCTATATATGGTGATTATACATATATGTAGTATGTGGTATATTAGGGTATGTGGGCTATGTCATATATATGTACAACTGACTTACTTCAAGAAAAATCACTTTTTAGCGTGATTTAGCATTCAGGGGGCAGTTTAGGCAGAATCTTGGCTTTGGGGGCCAAAGGCAGGAGTTTAACCCTCCTTTCCCTGTTTTGGGGAGAGGTTCCATCTCCAGTCTTCGACTTACAAGGCCGACGCTTTTATATTTAAGCTACTAAAACATTAATTTAGGCTGAGCATTTTATTTTCTCATCAACTAGCTAGCGGGATAATAATAAGAAACAATGAGAAATAGGTAACGGAAGCAATTTGGCCGATGAGGATGAATGGTTGTTCAACTGGTTGTCCCCCAATTCATGTTAGAATAATTGCGTTAGCTACAAGTGTCCAAAAAAGAAGTTGGGTAAGGGGTCGGAAAATGTTACTTCGTTGTTTTGAGGTGTGGAGTATCGGGACTAATATGAGGATAAAGATTGAGAATAGGAGGGCCAGGACTCCTCCTAATTTATTAGGGATAGAGCGTAGGATGGCATAGGCAAATAGGAAGTATCACTCAGGCTTAATGTGGGGTGGGGTTACAAGAGGGTTTGCGGGGATGAAGTTTTCGGCGTCCCCTAGGAGGTTAGGTAAAAATAGGGCTAATGAGGCTAGTAAAATAATTATTAGAAAGAACCCAAGAATATCTTTATATGAGAAGTAGGGATGAAATGAGATTTTGTCTATGTCGGAGTTAAGGCCTATTGGGTTGTTAGAGCCGGTTTCATGGAGAAATAGGAGGTGAATTAGGGTTAGGCCAACAATTAGGAATGGAAGGAGGAAGTGGAATGCGAAGAAGCGTGTAAGGGTGGCGTTATCAATTGAGAAGCCCCCCCAGATTCATTGGACTAATACATCTCCAATATAGGGGAAAGCGGAGAGGAGATTAGTAATAACTGTGGCCCCCCAAAAAGATATTTGTCCTCATGGTAGAACGTACCCTACAAAGGCTGTTGCTATTAGTAGGAATAATAAAATGACCCCAATGTTTCATGTTTCTTTAAAAAGGTAGGAGCCATAGTACAATCCTCGGGCAATATGTAAGTAAACACAGATAAAAAATAAGGATGCCCCGTTAGCGTGGATATTACGAATTAGTCAACCATAATTGACGTCACGACAAATATGAATTACTGAGGAGAAGGCCGTAGAGACGTCTGCAGTATAATGTATGGCTAGGAATAATCCTGTGATAATTTGGATAATTAGGCAGAGTCCTAATAAGGATCCAAAATTTCATCAGGTTGAAATGTTAGATGGTGAAGGGAGATCAACTAAAGCGTGGTTGGCAATTTTAATAAGTGGATGGGTTTTTCGGATGTTGGTGATCATTATTATTCTTGTAGTTGAATAAACAACGATAGTTTTTCAAGTTATTGGTCTTGGTTAGAATCCAGGTGAGAATAATGGTTTATTTTATGTTTATTATATTAGTAGGGTTTATTTTAGGATTAATAGCAGTGGCATCAAACCCCTCCCCCTATTTTGCTGCGTTAGGCTTAGTAGTAGCTGCTGGGGTTGGGTGTGGTTTATTAGTTGGGCATGGTGGGTCTTTTTTATCTTTGGTGTTGTTTTTGATTTATTTGGGTGGGATATTGGTTGTGTTTGCTTATACAGCAGCACTTGCTGCTGAGCCGTACCCGGAAACATGGGGTGATTGGTCTGTATTATTGTATGTTAGTGTTTACTTATTAGGTATTTTTTTTATGGGTAAATACTTTTTTAAGGAGTGGGGGGGATTAGGCTGGGTTGGGGTTGAGGAAATAAGTAATTTAGAAATGATTCGTGGGGATTTTGGTGGTGTAGCTTTGTTATACGCTAATGGGGGGGTTATGTTGGTGCTAGGTGGATGAGTATTACTTTTAACATTATTTGTTATTTTAGAATTAACTCGGGGCTTATCATATGGCACTTTGCGTGTGGTCTAGATTGCAATAATCAAGACGGCTAGGGTCAGTGTTAGAAAAAGTAATACTAGATAAGTTTTGATTATCCCTTGTTGGGGTTGGGTAGATAGTTTAATTAATGGTGTTTGTTGAATAAGGGTGCTTTTTGGTCCAATTTTTTCGCTTCAGGCTAAGTCAATAAGATGTGTTGAGATATGTTGAGCCCATTTTAAGTTAGTTTTTGGTATTAGTCGGTGGATAATTATTGGGAAATATCCTAGTATGTTGGAAAAATGATGTGTTGATAAAGTAGGGGTGGTTTTAAGTTGAGTGTTAGTCAGGTTAGCCAGCTCTAATGCTAGAAGTAGGCCGATAATTGTTACTAGGAGGGCGGATAGTTTTAGTAGGGGGGTTATAGTTATAATTTGAGTTTTTATTGGTGGGAGATTGGAGGTAATAATTAAGCCAGCTAGAATACTTCCGTATGCAAGGCGTTTGATTGGATTAATAATTAGGGTGTTATTTTCATTAACGGGGGAAAGAGGGGGAAATCGTGGGTATTTTATTAAGGTAAAGAAGATAAGGCGCAGGCTGTAGATAGCAGTAAAGGAGGTTGCGATGAGGGTTAAAATTAGGGCTCAGGCGTTTAAATGGGAAGTGTTTATAGACTCAATGATGGCGTCTTTTGAGAAAAACCCTGATAGAAAGGGTACTCCTGTAAGGGCGAGGCTACCCACGGTTAATGATGATGAGGTAAATGGTAAAAGTTTATGTAGCCCTCCCATTTTTCGAATATCTTGTTCATTATTTAGACTGTGGATAATTGAGCCGGAGCAGAGGAAAAGTATAGCTTTAAAGAAGGCGTGTGTGCAGATATGAAGAAATGCTAATTGGGGTTGATTTAACCCAATTGTAACTATTATCAGGCCGAGTTGACTTGATGTTGAAAAGGCAATAATTTTTTTAATGTCATTTTGGGTTAGTGCGCATGCGGCGGTGAATAGTGTAGTTAGGGCCCCCAAGCATAGGCATGTCGTTAAAATTAGTTGATTATCTTGCATCAGTGGGTGGAGGCGAATTAAAAGAAAGATGCCAGCAACAACTATAGTACTGGAGTGGAGTAGGGCAGAGACTGGCGTGGGCCCTTCCATAGCCGAAGGCAGCCATGGGTGGAGTCCAAACTGTGCAGATTTTCCTGCTGCAGCTAGAATTAAGCCAATAAGGGGTAAAGTTAAGTCTTTATCTTTGGATAAAATAAAGAGTTGTTGAATTTCTCATGAATTTAGGTTTATGGCTAATCAGGCTATACTTAAAATGAGTCCAATGTCTCCTACGCGATTATAAATCACGGCTTGTAGGGCGGCAGTGTTTGCATCTGCTCGGCTATATCATCAACCAATTAGGAGGAAAGATATAATTCCAACCCCCTCTCAACCAATAAATAGTTGAAACATGTTGTTGGCTGTTACTAAAATAATTATAGAGATTAAAAAAAGGAGAAGGTATTTAAAGAAGCGGTTCATGTTCGGGTCTGAGTGTATATATCAGAGGGCAAATTCAAGGATAGACCAAGTTACGTATAGAGCAATAGGGGTGAAGATAATTGAGTATATGTCAAATTTAAAACTTATGTTAATGTCAAAGGGTCCAGTATTAATTCAGTTTCAGTTGGTTGTGATTGACTCTAAACCTTGGTCAAGGTAGATGAATAATGGAGTGAGACTAATAAAAAAGGAGATTTTTACAGCGGTTTTAACATGTGAAGACGGTCAGTTTGGGTCTAGTTCTTTAGGGGATAGTGATGAAATAAGGGGGTATAAAAGGATAATGAAGATAAGAAGAAAGGCTGAATTAAAAATGATTGTGTTCATAGCTCTTGCTTGGAGTTGCACCAAGAGTTTTTGGTTCCTAAGACCAATAGATAACTATTATCTTTCAAGGGCCAAGTGAGCCATGGATTTGAACCATGATTAAAAGAATTAGCAGTTCTTTGTGTCCCAGACCTCTCTTGGTTATTAAAAAGATTTTAACTTTTGTTTTTAGAACCACAATCTAATGTTTTTGTTAAACTATAATGACAAAAGGTTCAACCTCAAATAAGTTCTGGCTTAAGGATTAATAATAATATAGGAATAAGATGGAGGTTGAGGAGGAGGTGTTCTCGTGTGTATGATGGGTTTAAGGATAATAAATGTTGTGATGCGGGGCCTCGTTGGGTTATTAAGAATATGTACAGGGAATATGAAGCTGTAATTAGTACTCCTAATCCTGTTAATAAAATAGTTCAGTGTGATCAGTTGAATAATGAGGAAATGATGAGAAGTTCTCCTATCAGATTAGGAGTAGGTGGAAGAGCAAGATTGGCTAAATTAGCAAGAAACCATCAGGTTGCTATTAGTGGTAGTATAACTTGAATACCTCGGGCTAGAAGTATGGTTCGACTATGGGTGCGCTCATAGTTAGTGTTTGCTAAACAAAATAGGGCTGATGAGACTAATCCGTGTGCAATTATTAATGTGATTGCTCCTGCAAAGCTTCATGGTGTTTGGATTATAATTGCTCCAGCAACCAGGCCTATATGGCTTACTGACGAGTAAGCAATTAGGGATTTTAGATCAGTTTGTCGAAGGCAAATTGAGCTGGTTATAATTACGCCTCAAATGGCTAAAATTAGGAATGGGTATACTATTTCTTTAGTCAAGGGATTAAGTATAACGATAATTCGTATTATTCCATAGCCACCTAATTTAAGTAGAATTGCTGCTAAAATTATTGAGCCTGCAATGGGGGCTTCAACGTGGGCTTTGGGAAGTCAAAGGTGGACCCCGTAGAGGGGTATTTTTACTAGGAAAGCGATAAGGCAAGCTACTCATCAAAATTTATCAGCTCATGTGGATAGGCTAAGTGGTTGGGGGTATTGAATAATAATTATAGATAAAGAGCCTAAGTCATTTTGTATAAGTAAGAGGGCAATAAGTAAGGGTAGGGAACCAATTAGGGTATAGAATAAAAAGTAGGTTCCTGCGTTTAAGCGTTCAGTTTGATTTCCCCATCGGGTAATAATGATAAGAGTTGGAATTAGTGTAGCTTCAAATATAATGTAAAATATAATCAATTCTGTTGCACTAAATGCTATAATGAGAAAGGTTTGAAGGGAAATCAGGAGTGTAATATAGATTCGTTGGCGAATGATGGGTTCTGTAGAAATGTGATTTTGACTAGCTAGAATTATTAGTGGAAGTAGTCAACAGGTAAGGATAAGTAAGGGGGCGGAGAGAGGATCAACAGCTAGATAGTGGTTGGAAAAATCTCATCCTATATCTAAATTTCATTTAAATCAGAGTAAACTAAGTAATGCAATTAAAAGACTGTGGGTGGTTGTGATAGATCACAATCATTTTTTTGATGAAAATCATGTAACGAGAAATAGCATGATTGTTGGGAGTAAGATTTTTAACATTGTAATAAATTTAAGTTTTGGAGATGGTCGGAGCCATGAGTTCGCGCAGCTGCCACTAAGAGGGCAAGGCCTGTACTTGCTTCACAGGCAGAAAAAGTTAAGAGAATCATTGGAGTGACTGAGCATGAGGTGGAATTTAATGTTATTGATCAGAGGGCAGTGGCAATAAATAAAGATAACATTATTCCCTCTAAGCACAGAAGGGCGGATAAAAGGTGTGATCGGTTGAATGCGAGGCCTATTAAACCTAAAATGAATGCTGAACTAAAACTAAAGTAGACGGGGGACATAAGGTGTTTATGGATTTTCACCATAATTTACTAAGCCGAAATTAGTGGTCTTGTTTTGGACTAAACACCTAATTATTCTGCTCATTCAAGGCCTCCTTGAAGTCATTCATAAATAAGGCCCAAGGTTAACAAGATAATAATACTTGTTGCCCATAATAATGAAATGAAGGGTGTTAGTAGTTGATTTCCTCAAGGAAGAGGGAGGAGAAGGGCAATTTCTAAGTCGAATAAGAGAAATAAAATTGCTACAAGGAAGAAGCGTAATGAGAATGGAAGGCGTGCGCTTCCTAATGGATCAAATCCACATTCGTATGGCGATAATTTTTCGTTATCTGGATTTAATAAGGGGAGCCAAAATGCCACAAAAGCAAGGATTAGGGAAATGAGGGCTGTCGCTGCGACAGATGATATGACGAGGTTCATTACTTTCCCCTGGATTTTAACCAAGATTAAATAATTGGAAATCACTTGTACTAATTTATACTAGAAAAGTAATTATGAGCCTCATCAATAGATGGAAACATAAAGGAATAGTCATACTACATCTACAAAGTGTCAGTATCATGCGGCAGCTTCAAAGCCAAAATGATGTTCAGATGTAAAATGATATTGGATTTGTCGTAGTAAACAAACTATTAAGAATGTTGAGCCAATAATAACATGGAGACCATGGAAACCTGTGGCAACAAAAAATGTTGATCCGTAAACTCCGTCGGCGATAGTAAATGGGGCTTCGTAATATTCTATGGCTTGAAGAGCTGTAAAATAAAACCCTAGTAAAACAGTTAAAGTTAAGGCTTGAATTGCTTCTTTTCGGTTACCTTCTATTAAACTATGGTGAGCCCAAGTTACTGTAACTCCGGATGCTAGTAGGACTGCGGTATTTAAAAGTGGGACTTCGAATGGGTCTAAAGGGTAAATTCCTGTCGGCGGCCAACATCCACCCAATTCTGGTGTAGGGGCAAGGCTTGAGTGGTAGAAGGCTCAGAAAAAGCCAAGGAAGAAGAAAACTTCTGATATAATAAATAAGATTATTCCGTAGCGAAGTCCCTTTTGTACAGGTGGGGTGTGGTGTCCTTGAAATGTCCCTTCTCGAATAATATCTCGTCATCATTGAATTATAGTTAATAATAGTAGGGTCAATCCTAAGTAAAGAAGGTATATGGAGTGGAAATGGAATCAGACGGCTAGGCCTGATGTTATTAGTAAAGCAGCAACAGCTCCTGTTAATGGTCATGGGCTGGGGTCAACTATATGATATGCATGTGCTTGGTGAGCCATTAGACGTTTTCTTGTAAGTAGAGACTTAGTAAAAGAACAAATACGTATGCTTGGATTATTGCCACGGCAACTTCTAAAATTGTTAATAAGAATAAAATTAGGGATGTTAATAAGGCTACGGCGGGTATGATAGAAATTAAGACAAAAGCTGCGGTGGCAATTAGTTGTATAAGGAGATGACCAGCTGTTAAATTAGCAGTTAATCGGACACCCAGTGCTAAAGGTCGGATAAATAGGCTAATAGTTTCGATAATAATTAAAATCGGGATTAGTAGTGTTGGAGTGCCTTCTGGTAGAAGGTGGCCGAAAGCAATGGTGGGCTGGTTAAGTATTCCAATTAAAATGGTTGTTAATCAAAGGGGAATAGCAAATGCTATATTAAGGGATAGTTGGGTTGTAGGTGTAAAAGTGTATGGAAGTAAGCCAAGAAGATTAATAGTGATTAAGAATAATATTAAGGCTGTTAAAATGGTGGCTCATTTATGGCCCCCAAAGTTTACAGGTTGTATTAGTTGATACGTAAATCGGTTAATAAATCAAGATTGAATGGTTATAAGTCGATTATTTAGTCAACGGTTTGTTGGGGTAGGGAAAATTAATCATGGAATTATAATTGCTAGGGCAATTAGAGGTACTCCAAGGAGTGATGGACTTAGGAACTGGTCGAAAAAACTTAGGTTCATGGTCAATTTCAGGGTTCAGGTTTAGGTTTTTCAGCACTTTTTGCTGTGGGGTTATTATTAAATAGATGTGTTATTACTTTTTTTGGTAAAATTACTAAGAAAAAAATTCATGAGAATACGAGAATAGCAAATCAAGGATGCGGATTTAATTGAGGCATATCACTAGGGGTGGTAGGGAGTCACCAGTTTTTAGCTTAAAAGGCTAATGCTAGACCCAATATAGCTTCTTAGTGAGGTTTCTTCTAATATTAATGAAGATCAGGATTCAAAGTGTTCTAGTGGAACTGCTTCTACTACAATAGGTATAAAGCTGTGATTAGCACCACAAATTTCCGAACACTGACCATAGTAAATACCTGGGCGGGAAATAATAAAGGCGGTTTGATTTAGTCGTCCTGGAACTGCGTCTATTTTTACCCCCAGAGCTGGGACTGTTCATGAATGTAAGACGTCTTCTGCAGATACTAAAACACGAATGGGGGACTCTATGGGTACAACTATTCGGTGATCAGTTTCTAATAGACGGAATTGTCCTGGGGTTAAATCTTGTGTTTGAATTATATAAGAGTCAAAGCCCAGGTCCTCATAGTCTGTATATTCATAACTTCAGTATCACTGGTGTCCTATAGCTTTAATAGTGAGATGGGGGTCGTTGATTTCGTCCATAAGGTATAAAATTCGTAAGGAGGGTAAGGCAATTATGATAAGAATTACAGCAGGTAGAATAGTTCATACAATTTCAATTTCTTGGGAGTCTAAAATGTATTTGTTTGTAAGTTTAGTAGATACTATTGCCATAATAATATAAAGAACTAAAGTGCTAATTAAAAATACGATTATTAATGTGTGGTCGTGAAAATGGAGAAGTTCTTCCATAACTGGGGAGGCTGCATCTTGGAATCCTAATTGTGAGGGGTGTGCCATTGTAAAGTTAAGATTCGCAGGATTTGAACTCACGATTTTGCCCTGACAAGGCAATGTAATATATTTTACTAGAATCTTATAAGAAAGTGACAGAGTGGTGATGTGGTTGACTTGAAATCAACATATGGGGGTTCAATTCCTTCCTTCCTTGTTAAAAATAAGTTTGTTGAACTTGAACAAATGCTGGTTCTTCATAGGTGTGATGTGGTGGAGGGCAACCATGGAGTCATTCTACATTTGTGTGGGGTAGTTCAACGGATAGGACTTCCCGTTTGGCGGCAAATGCTTCTCAAATAATAAATAAGAATATAATTACAGCAACTAGGGAAATTAATGAGCCAATTGAGGAAACTGTATTTCAAAGGGCATATGCGTCTGGGTAATCAGAATATCGTCGTGGTATACCAGCTAGGCCTAGAAAATGTTGAGGGAAGAAGGTCAGGTTGACTCCAATAAATATTACTAGGAATTGAGTTTTTGTTCAAGTAGAGTGGAGAGTATATCCTGAAAATAATGGGAATCAGTGAATAAAACCAGCTATAATTGCAAATACGGCCCCTATTGATAATACATAGTGGAAGTGGGCTACTACATAATAAGTATCATGAAGAACGATATCTAGAGAAGAATTAGCTAGAACAATTCCTGTTAGACCTCCCACTGTAAATAAGAAAATAAAACCCAGGGCTCAGAGGAGAGGCGTCTCTCATTTAATGGAGCCTCCGTGGAGGGTTGCTAGTCAGCTGAAGACTTTTACACCTGTTGGGATAGCAATAATTATTGTTGCTGAGGTGAAATAGGCTCGTGTGTCAACGTCTATTCCTACTGTAAATATGTGGTGAGCTCATACAATAAAGCCGAGTAGACCAATTGCTATTATTGCTCAAACTATACCCATATAGCCAAAAGGTTCTTTTTTACCTGAATAATAGGCTACCACATGGGAGATTATTCCGAAACCTGGTAAAATTAAAATGTAAACTTCCGGATGGCCGAAGAATCAAAATAAATGTTGGTAAAGAATTGGGTCTCCCCCTCCAGCAGGGTCAAAAAATGTTGTGTTTAAATTACGGTCAGTTAATAGTATTGTAATTGCGGCTGCGAGGACGGGAAGGGAAAGAAGAAGAAGAACGGTGGTTACAAGGATGGATCAAACGAAGAGTGGTGTTTGATACTGAGAAATGGCAGGGGGTTTTATATTAATAATAGTTGTGATAAAATTAATAGAGGCTAAAATTGAGGAGATACCAGCCAAATGGAGTGAGAAGATGGCTAAGTCTACGGATGCTCCAGCATGAGCTATATTACCTGCGAGAGGGGGGTAAACTGTTCAGCCGGTTCCGGCTCCCGCTTCAACACCAGCAGAGGCTAAAAGTAATAGGAGGGAGGGTGGTAATAATCAAAAGCTTATGTTATTTATTCGTGGGAAAGCTATATCTGGTGCACCGATCATTAAAGGTACTAATCAGTTTCCGAATCCACCGATTATTACAGGCATAACTATGAAAAAGATTATTACGAAAGCGTGAGCAGTCACGATAACATTATAGATTTGATCATCCCCCAGAAGTGTTCCGGGTTGACTTAACTCTGCTCGAATAAGTAAGCTAAGGGCGGTGCCTACTATTCCTGCTCATGCACCAAAGATTAAATAAAGGGTGCCGATATCTTTGTGATTTGTAGAAAAGAATCAACGGTTAATTGCCACAGGTAAGATGGCTGAGAACTAAGTGGCGGATTGTAATCCCGTGAACAGAGGTTAAATTCCTCTTCTTACCAAAGTCCTGTAGTAGATGTATACGTTGGATTGCAAATCCAAAACCGGAGGTTGATTCCTCCCGGGGCTTTCCTCCCGCCCCACCGTTTTGACGGCGGGAGGAAGCCGTAGATAGAAGTTCGCTGGATAGAACGCTTAGCTGTTAACTAAGATTTTGTAGGATCAAGGCCTATTTATCTAGAAGATTTTAGCTTAATAAAAGTATCTGGGTTGCATTCAGAAGATGTGAGATAAAATCTTGCAAATCTTAACAGAAATTAGGGGATTTTCACTCCTGCTAAAAGCTTTGAAGGCTTTTGGTCTATTTAGCCTAAATTTCTTAGAGGGTTAATATAAAAATAGCAGGTGTTAATGGTAAGAGTAGGATGGAGAGGGAGGTGGTTATTATTAAGATTAGGTTTGGTTGGATAGATTTTGTCCGTCAAGAGGATAATAAATAAATGGAGTTTGGAGATATGGTTAGGGTTGTAGAGTAACATAAGCGGAGGTAGAAGAATAAACTGAGAAGGGCTGCAAGGGCCATGATGGTGGCTGGGATGGCCAGGTTTTGTTTGGTAAGTTCTTGTAAAATTAATCATTTAGGTATAAACCCTGAAAGTGGAGGTAAACCTCCAAGAGAGAGTAGGGTAATTAGAGCAATAATAGATAGAAGGGGTGATTTGATTGTGGAGGTGGCAATAGAATTAATTTTTGTGGAATTAAATAGTTTAAACAGGAGAAAGGTTGTAATAGTTATAATAATATATAGGGCGAGGTTAAGTTGGGTAAGGTTGGGGGAGTAATGTAGGATTGTGATTATTCATCCGAGGTGGGCAATTGATGAGTAAGCTAGAATTTTTCGTAGTTGGGTCTGATTGAGTCCGCCTCATCCGCCAATCACGGTTGAGGAAACGCCTAAAAATAATAGTAGATTTGAGTTGAGTATGGGGTGAAGTTGGAGAAGGATGGCGAAGGGGGCAAGTTTTTGTCATGTGGCTAAGATAAGTCCTGTGGTGAGGTCTAATCCTTGAAGTACTTCAGGTAATCAAAAATGTATTGGTGCAAGACCAATTTTTAATGCTAATGCAATGGTTAGTAGTGTGGCGGAGGTTGGGTTAATTATTTCAAGTAAACTTCATTCGCCCAAGCTTCAGGCATTTGTAATGCTGGCAAATAAAAGTAGAGCGGAGGCGGTTGCTTGTGTGAGGAAGTATTTTGTGGTTGCTTCTACTGCTCGTGGGTGATGTTGGTGAATTATTAGGGGAATGATGGCTAAGGTGTTAATTTCAAGACCTATTCACACTAGAAGTCAATGGGATCCAATAAATGTTATTGTGGTTCCTAGGCCAAGGCTTGAGATAATAATGGTTAATACTACTGGGTTCATTAGTAGAGGAAGGATTTTAACCAACGTGGTTGGGGTATGGGCCCAAAAGCTTAATTAGCTGACTTTACTTAGGAAATGGTATAATCGGAAGCACCAAGAGTTTTGATCTCTTGAGTATAGGTTCAAGTCCTGTTTTTCTAGTAGGAAGTGGAGAGATTTTAACTTTCATTGTCCGCTCTATCAAAGTGGTCCTTTAGTTCAGGCACACTTCCAGTTTAGGTTAGTGGCGGAAGGCTTGCTGTAGCGATTGGGAGGGCGGCATGTCATAAGATAAGGGCTAGGGTCAGAGGTAGGAAATTCTTTCATACTAAGTGCATAAGTTGATCATAACGAAATCGAGGATAAGATGCTCGAATTCATAGGAAAATTAAGGTGAGTAGTGTTGCTTTTATTATTAAGTAGAATGTGGAGATTTGTGGTACTGCAGGGCTATAGGAGGAGCCTATAAATAGGATTACAGAAAGAGTATTTATTATTAAGATGTTTGTGTATTCGGCTAGGAAAAATAAAGCAAATGAGCCACCTGCATATTCAACATTAAAACCTGAAACTAATTCTGATTCTCCTTCAGTTAAATCAAATGGTGCTCGGTTAGTTTCTGCTAGAGTTGAGATGTACCATATTATGGCTAATGGTCATCCTGGAATTAATAATCAGATTGTTTCTTGGGTTAAGTTAAATGTGTGAAGTGTAAATCCTCCTGTGAAGATAACTATTGATAGTAAAATAAGGCCTAGGCTAACTTCGTAGGAGATAGTTTGTGCTACAGCTCGTAGGGCCCCTATGAGGGCGTATTTTGAGTTGGATGCTCATCCTGATCCTAAAATTGTATATACGGTTAGGCTTGAAACTGCCAAGATGAATAGGAGTCCTAGGTTAAGGTTAATAATTGAATGGGGGAGGGGGAGGGGTATTCATATAAGAAGGGCCAGGGTTAATGCGAGGGTAGGGGTGGCTAAAAATAGAAATGGGGAGGATGTTGAGGGGCGGACGGGCTCTTTAATAAAGAGTTTTACACCGTCTGCAATGGGTTGCAGGAGCCCGAAAGGCCCTACAATGTTAGGACCTTTACGGAATTGTATGTAACCAAGAATTTTTCGTTCAACTAAGGTTAGGAAGGCCGTAGCTAAAAGAATTGGGACAATGTAGGCAAGTGGATTAATAAGGTAGAGTAGAATGTGTTGTAGCATAGTTAAGGAGAGGATTTGAACCTCTGGATTAAAGGACTTAGGTCTTTCGCATTTACCAGGCTCTGCCACTTTAACAACCCTTATCTCGGGTTTTAGGTAATTTTTTCTTACCTAATTTAGTTTATTTCAGCAGGTGAAAAAGGAGCGTGCCGCAGGGTATTGGCTCCATTTTTCCGGTCCTTTCGTACTAGGAAAAATAAGTTCATAGATAGAAACTGACCTGGATTTCTCCGGTCTGAACTCAGATCACGTAGGACTATTAATCGTTGAACAAACGAACCCTTAATAGCGGTTGCACCATTAGGATGTCCTGATCCAACATCGAGGTCGTAAACCCTTTCGGCGATAGGGACTCTGGGAAAGGATTGCGCTGTTATCCCTAGGGTAACTTGGTTCATTGATCAGAAAAAATTCTGGGTCATTTTTCGTTAAATGTTTTATTAATTAGAACTGTCGTTCTAATTTTTAAGTACTGAGTACTCAGTCGATAAGGGGGATTTGTTTTCCCCCTTGGTCACCCCAACCAAAAACAGTTAAATTAGGAGTATTGTATAAATGATTTATTCCCGTGGGATTATAATTTTACATAATTAATTTAAGTGTTTGAAGCTCCATAGGGTCTTCTCGTCTAATGGTTATATTCTCGCTTCTGCACGAGAAGATCAATTTCATTGATTAGGAAATAGAGACAGTTAAACTCTCGTGATGCCTTTCATACAGGTCTCCATTTAAAAGACAAGTGATTACGCTACCTTCGCACGGTCAAAATACCGCGGCCGTTAAACATTGTCACAGGGCAGGCGGGACCTCTTATAGTGGTTAAGCAAGAGGCGATGTTTTTGGTAAACAGGCGGAGTTTATGTTTGCCGAGTTCCTTTATTTCCTTTTAATCTTTCCTGGGGACACTCCTGTGTAGGGTTAACGAATAGTTAAATAAGGTTTTCTAGTTAATGATAAATTAGTATTATGCCCTCAGTCTGGGTTCGTTTAATTATCAGTGATTTAATTCTTTCTGATGTACACTTGTGTTAGGAGAGGTTTGGCCTCTTATTACTCATTTTAGCATAAGTTCTTTTATAAAAATATATAAAATAACCCAATACAGGTAAGGGGGTTGTGAGATAATATCTAAATTATAGGTTAAAATAAAGCTGGAGCTGTGACGCTTACTTTACAGATGGCTGCTCTTAGGCCTACTGGGGGAAAAACCTTTAATAAAATGTGATCATTACCCACCTTTAAAAGTTGTATCTTAATTTAGAAGGGCTGTACCCCTTCTAAATAACTATTAATTCTTATTTTTAACCTTAAGAAGATGTTCTTAGTTGGTGATAAAAAATTAATGCAGAATTTAAGTTCTTTTCTTGGGTAACCAGCTATCACTAAACTCGATAGGTTTGTCACCGCTACTCGGAAGTCCTCCCACTCTTTTGCCACAGAGACGGGTTGGCTCTAATGTGCTGCTTCGGAGTAGCTCGTTTAGTTTCGGGAAGATAGACTCAAGATCTCTTTGCCTAGTTGATCTAGCTAAATCATGATGCAAAAGGTACGAGGTTGAGTCTCTGCTTTTTGTTACTTTAATATTTATTTCATTTCTTTTTCAGCTTTCCCTTGCGGTACATAGTCTATTGCGCTAATATTTATTGTTCTGTCACCCATACTAAAAGGTATAAAATGTTTTAATTTAATAATAGTAGTGTAGGTATAATTGATAAGGTTATGTTTATACGACTGGTTAGGCTAGCTTTAAGGTTCAAAATGACCCGAATTGCACGGGTTTGTCCTCGGTGTAAGGGAGGTGCTTTACTAATTTAGCTACATTTTGATTCCAAGTACACTTTCCAGTACACTTACCATGTTACGACTTGCCTCCTCTTGATAAAATAATTTTTTTATATAAAATAAGGGTTTTGTTGAGGAGAGTGACGGGCGGTGTGTGCGCGCTTCAGAGCCGGCTTCAGGAAAATACTCTGACTTTTCCTTACTGCTAAATCCACCTTGAAGTAGATTTTTCAGTTTACTGTCCGTGTTTTCTTAATAGAAAATGTAGCCCATTTCTTTCCACTCCGTTCGCTACACCTCGACCTGACGTATGGGAGTTAATCCTTTTTGCTTACTTCTTATCCTTCATAGGGTGAGCTGACGACGGCGGTATATAGGCGGTATTGGCAAGGGGTGGTGAGGTTTAACGGGGGTTATCGGTTATAGAACAGGCTCCTCTAGGGGGGTCTGAAGCACCGCCAAGTCCTTTGGGTTTTAAGCTAGCGCTTGTAGTACTCTGGCGGACAATGAGGTAGGCTATTGTCTAAGTTTGTGGTTGGGCATAGTAGGGTATCTAATCCTAGTTTGGGGCCCAACTGTCGTGGCATCAAGGTCTCTGGTATTATAAAGTCACTTTCGTTGTTGATAATTCCGCTCATGAGAGCGTATAACAGCTTGATGAGGTCTTAACTTTAGTTGTTTAAGATTTTTCTTAAACCACTCTTTACGCCGGGAAAATATTAATAAGGGTCACTCGTATAACCGCGGTGGCTGGCACGAGATTTACCAACCCAGTTAATTTTAACTGATTCAAGCTTGCGCTTATAAAAATCAATGTTTATTACTGCTGAAATCCCTTGGGGGTGTGGCTTAGCAAGGTGTCTTGGGCTACGTGCGTGTGCCTGATACCAGCTCCTGATCAATTAACAGATTGATTAGGGCATTCTCACAGGGATGCGGAAACTTGCATGTATAATTCTAATTACAATTAATACTGAGGCTAGGACCAAACCTTTCGTGCCCGCGGAAATTTTTATTTTTCATCTTAGCATTTTCAGTGCCATACTTTCAATTAAGCTACACTAGC